AAGCCATTTCTGGCGATGAATCAACAATTCGCAGTACTTTTCTTGCCTATTCCCGATGAACCAGCGTGTATACATAGATGTAGGAGAATCCGTTTGGGAAGTAATAAGCACCTTTGACATCTCTTCATATGCAAAGAATTCTCGACGTGAAAACACAGAGACAAAGGACTGATCTTTGAATAGGAAAAAGAATGGATCTGCAGGGTCCCAAATGAATTGGCTTATTCGAAAAAAGCCTTGTTCTTTGGAAAATCTATCTGGTGTCCGGTACTGCATGGTTCCCCTCTGCAAGAACTCCTCCTCATGCTCTTGAAGCTCATCCTCTTCATGATAAATGCTCCGCTTGCCCCGAAATGATCCGGCCCGATAGGGAAATCCCAATTCAGTGGGCCTTTCAATACAATCAAATAGATTGGTCCAAGGGCGCCATATTCTAGGAGCCCAAACTATGTGATCGAATAAATCCTCCTCCATTTGTTGCGGGTCGATGTCCTCTTCCTCTTCTTCAAACTCCGATTCGTATTTTTCATAGTTTTGAATCATATCTAACTGATTCCTTGGTTCGGACCGAAGAAGTAATGTCACTCGATTATTATCAAACTGACTGCAATCTTTTTCTGTCCGTGAGGATCCCAACAGAACGCCTTCTAGTTCTAATAGGCCATGAACTAGATCAGAATCATTCTCAGCGAATCTATAAGAAGCGATCCAATTATTTTCATCAGGTCCGGGTGAAGACCAAAGATCTTGAGCGACCAATCCGGCAGAACAATTCAAAAGATAAAGAAGTATCGTTAATTTCTTCATGCTCGTTCCAAGTTCGAAGTACCATTTGTACAAATAAGAATCCCCTTCTTTACATGATTTCTTCTTCATATAGATAGATATAGGATCTACGGGGCAATTACTTAGAAGTACATTTTGTGCAACAGCCCTTCCTATCTGATAGAAAAGGATCCCATGATCCTGAACCGATATTACCTGGGATCGCAAATCCCAAGTTTGTCTATGAAGAGCTGATCTAATTGTATTAGTTTCTATAATTGATTTCTTCTGTGTAATACTAATGGATAGGGCCTCATTGATAAGTGCTGCAAGATCTCGTGCATTGGAACCCATGGTTATGGACCCGAATCCGTTAGTATGGAACATTTTCTTTTCCAAGTGAAACCCTTTAGTATATGAAAGAATGAAAAAGTGCTTTCGTTGTTGTTGAATAAGAAGCCTTCGTATCTTAATGCATGTATTTAATTTATTCGGAGCTATTAGAGCGGGATCCACTTTTTGGGGAATATGAGTCGAACCAATAACAAGAATATTTCTAGTGGAATATCTTTCACAATCTCTGGAGAGATAGTTCTGTAATAGACCGAAGGATCTGTAATTCACATACAGATCATGAATGTTTGGAATCCATATTATGCAAGGAGACATTGCTCTTGCTAATGCGAATCGAAAGGTGATATCGATATAAAATCCGTATATACTCGGCGGCATATCCATAGTTAGCACATTCGTCATATCTAGCAGCTCCGTATCAAGATCAAGGTCATCATCAATATCGTCACTATCATCAATATCGATATCGTCACGATAATCACTATCGTCACTATCACTATCATCAATAAAAAAACCTTCAGGCTTGTAATACGAATACGGAAAGTTGTTCGGAAATATCGTAATGAAAGGAACATGGGAGTTTGTCGCTAGGTATTTGACCAAATAGGATCGTCCAGTTCCTATAGAACCTATCACTAAAATACCCCTAGAAGGGGATAGGGCTAAACGGAGCGAGAAGGGTTTTCCATGAGATGGGAAATGAAAACTATTAGCCCCACACGGGGTTTGTGAATAAGTGATTGTCTGATAATGAGCAAGGAATATCCGTCTTTCTGCTAAACAGGATCTATTGAACTCATAATTCATTAGATACTTTTTATGAATGTCAACTAAGTATCGTAAGTAAATTGATCCCGGTTGTTCAATCATTTGATAACCAGAGTCATTCTTTGATAAATGATCACTATGAGTCAGACTCAATAGAATTTGATCAATCCTTTTTTCTTTTTCGGTCGTTAAGGTGGAGAACTGAACCAAGAATTCTCTTTCTTCATCATCAACCAAATCACTGTTCGCGACCCAGGATTCTATTTTCTCATCAATCCAATCACCGTTCACCCCTTTTCTTTTTCTTATCAATGAATAGATCTCTTTACTTGTACGACTTAGATGTCTCGTATTTCTCGAAAAAGCGATTCGATTGATGGGATTTTGTATGATACTTCTGAGATCGATGAGATTGATATTCAAATATTTCTTCTTAGAACGTATTGATTTGACCCCATAAGCGGAACCACCAACCAATAGCATGTTGCCACCAGAAGCAGAAACCCGTATTTCTTCCAGAAAATCTCCTAATTGTTCCAGAGCAACTAGAAAGAGATTCTTTAACCAGAAAGAATTCAGTTCAGATTCAGATGTAGGATACCTATCCAAAAGT